TATCATAAGGGATTCGAAGAACTGCTTCAAATACAGTATCGGGAAGGACAGCTTGGGGAACTTCAATATCCACGGGCTTATTAGCTAAATGGCAGTTGGCACATACAATTCGTCCAGTTGCTTCCCGCGGGTTTTCATAACCCTGCTGCGCAAAAATGGGATATGCATTTGAAATAGACGTCCGAGTTATTACGTATATCATGATCGATACAGAAATCGATCGAATCATCTGTTCCTTTACCCAAGAAAAAGTATTTCTATTTTCCATTTCCAATCGCGCATCCCGAAGTTTCTACAATAAATTAGATAGGTAGCTAAGTTAATCTAGTTCCCTATACACGAGTCTGTTGTCATTCTACTGCAACAGTTGTACTGGAATGATGAATACCTTGAGCAGGTAGAAATAGAAAGAATTTTGCTAAAAAAGAAAAGGGCTTTCTTTCTAAAGGAAGAAAAATGCTAATTTGATTAATATTAAGAAATCCAATTATGCTTCACTAATTGAATGATAAATGACTACAAGCGAAGGAGATAGGCGGTTTAAACAAAAAAAGACCCAAAATTTCAAACACGTGTCTAGAATCACAGGAAAACTACAAACAAAAATAGTGAAAATTAACTCGTTAGGAGCCCACCCAAGATCGTTGTAGACCCAACGAATTAGTAGTTCCCAACCGCGGGTAGAGTGAAATCCAACAAAAAAATCCGTAACTAAAAGAATAAAAAAAGCTTTTATTGAGTCATTTAAGTTATAGAAGAATTCCTGAGCCCAAGAATTCAAAATGACAAGTTCCTCTTTACCCATAAAAAAAGAACCACTTAGAATAGCCAAACAGATTATATTTGTTGAGAAATGCAAAATGATATGGAGATGGTCCTCATTATCTATTTTGGCCAATTGTATTATTTCCTTGTGTATTCCTATAGGGGGGTTTTGTACATGTGTCTTCGGTTTCTCTTTTATCATTTCGTCCAAGAGAAAAAGCTCTTCTAATTCTATGAATCCTTCTAGAATCCTTTTCTCTTGAATATCCGTTAAGAGAGTTTCAGGTTGCCTGGTATTCCACCAATTCTTAATCCCAAGTTCAAGACATTTTTTAAAAGAGAAAGAAACTACCCAGGGCAAAAGTACGATAAATACAAGATATAGGAAAGAAGGCAATGCTTTCTTTTTTTTCATTTTTGATCTGTAAATTGAGTTGTTAATGAATCCGCTTCATTCGCTGACTCTATATGATATTTCTTTTCTTTGATCTTTGAAGCATTCTATAACAAGGTTTGAGACCTTGTGTTTATATCTATTTCTCTTTTTGTATACTAGTAAAATTTCATTATATTGGGTTCTTTCTTAGATCTAAATGAAGTGGAATAGAGAAATAGAATAAAAAAAAAAAAGCCCCTTCCCTTCATATGAAAAGGGAAGAATATTATGCCATATATTTCACTTGGACAAAACAAATTTGAAACAATTTTCTCTTATCTTCGGTTGTTCCTTCCTTTAGATAAATACTCAAAATACCCTTACATTACAATTTTGAAAATTACAATTGGTACTCAAAATACTTCAATTGGTACGCGCAAGAAATAGGCCAATTCGGCAGCTTTTTGTTCAATTTCTCGTGGAGTAAAAAACTTCTCATCAGTACGAGTCAAGGGAATGACCCCCTGGCCACGTATTTCCATATAAAGGATACGACGAGGATAAAGACCCTCTTTAATCTGAATTCTAATTGATTGGATATCCCGCACAAGGAATCGAAGGAAGATGCGACGTTTTATTCCAGGGAATCCCCGACGAAAAATGCACACTATCCCCTCTTTTCTATCAAATCGGTCATAACCACTGCCTACATTCCACAAAATAGTGCACCACAAATAGGAGCTAATGAAAAGACCCGCGATTCCGTAGAAAGACATCACGACCCCCTGTGGAAAAAAAAGAATTTGTTGAGATGGAAGTAGGGATATCATATTCTTACCAAGATAACTGGAAGCCCCAACCGCTAAGAATCCTAATGAACCTAGAAAAAGAATACAGGCCCAGAAAAAATTACCTCTTTTTCGAGAACCCTTTAGAAGTTCTATCCATATGTGTTCTGATCGCCAATTCATATTAGATATACTAAATCCAGCAGTGGTTAATTGAAATTGAGAGAATAAGCTAAATGATTTTGACTTTACTTTTTTTGTTTTGATTCTGAAATCACCTTCAGCAGCCAGGACTCCTGTGAAATAATAGCTAGGACTCCTGTGAAATAATTGGTTAGATACATTGACTTTCTATTCAAAAAAAAAAATTCCTGGATCCGCTTAAAATTAAAAAAACTCGCTATACCCGGCTACGCATATGTATGCATTTATGTTCGTAGCCTATATCTGCATCCATAGACGTTTTTCATTTGTGTGTAGAAAGAGCTACATACCCTATCATATTAATATATTACTTACACTAAAAAATATCTGTATTATGATCCTGGAAATACATTGAGCAAATTAGGCCCCGTCGGTTCTAGACAATCTTATTTTTCTGCACATAAAGAAATAAAGAAGCCATTGCAATTGCCGGAAATACTAAGCCTACTAAAGGCACGAAAATAGAGGGTAAGTTTAAATCTGTCATAGAATAGGTGTCTCAATTCCAATTTACTATTTCTATCTATTCAAAATATATCTTAAGATTCTTATGATATAATTAAGTATATCTATTATAAGGAATATTGACTATTGTATTTTTGAGTTTACAAAATAAAGATTTTTTATAGAATACTTTAGTTAGTATTCTAAAGTATTCTATATCTATAAAAAAATGAATGGAATGGATAATTTAATATTTCTTTTTCCATTCTCATGGCCTTTCTATCTTTCTAATCCAACTTGAAATTGGATTCAAAAGAAAGCGATAAAATGAAAGAAATATCTCTTTCAGAATACCCTTGAATTTAAAAAGTAGAAGTGCAATAGAATATCCAGTTGAAGGGTAATGATCATACGTCTGTAATGCATTGTACGTCCCAGAATAGGTCCCATTCTTCTACCCTTTCCGGGTAGTCGATGGCTATTCACAGCTACTACCTTAACACCAAAGAAGAGCTCGACCCAATGCTTTATTTCTGTCTTAGTGAATCCCGATTCGATATTAAAAGTATATTGATTCTTTCCCAATAAACGAAGACTCTTTTCTGTAAATACTGCGTATTTGATTCCATTATCGTATGATAATACTATATTTTGATTTGTATTTGTTTATTGTATTATACCTTTCTATATTCTAGATATATAGAATAGAAGAATCTCAATTTGTCAAGTCTCATGATCGTATCAAGATATATTTAAATTCGGCTCGATCTTTTTGTAAAAAAGATCGAGCCGAATTTAATTGCAATCAATTAGAAGATTAAAGAAGAATTACTGCATTTCGTAACTTATTTTTGCTCTTTCTATTTCGCTTTTTTTATTTAAATCTTCTTTATCTTTATATCTATTTTTATCTACTTAATCGATGGTATCTACCGGCTTGAAGTCGAATGTGATCGCTTTCCATACTTCACAAGCTGCAGCTAGTTCAGGACTCCATTTGCAAGCTGCTCGGATAATTTCATTACCTTCACGAGCAAGATCGCGCCCTTCGTTACGAGCTTGTACACAGGCTTCTAAAGCCACCCGATTAGCTGCTGCACCTGGTGCATTCCCCCAAGGATGTCCTAAAGTTCCTCCACCAAATTGTAATACGGAATCGTCTCCAAAGATTTCGGTCAGAGCTGGCATATGCCAAACATGAATACCCCCTGAAGCTACCGGTATAACACCTGGCATGGATACCCAGTCCTGGGTGAAAAAGATACCGCGAGAACGATCTTTTTCAATATAATCATCGCGCAATAAATCAACAAAACCTAAAGTCATTTCGCGTTCCCCTTCTAACTTACCTACTACTGTACCGGAGTGGATATGATCTCCCCCAGACATACGCAATGCTTTAGCTAATACACGGAAATGCATACCATGATTTTTCTGTCTATCAATAACTGCATGCATTGCTCGGTGAATGTGAAGAAGTAGGCCGTTGTCGCGGCAATAATTAGACAAACTAGTATTTGCGGTGAATCCTCCAGTTAAGTAGTCATGCATTATAATTGGAACCCCTAATTCCCTCGCAAATACAGCTCTCTTAATCATTTCTTCGCATGTACCTGCAGTCGCATTCAAGTAATGCCCCTTGATTTCGCCGGTTTCTGCTTGTGCTTTATAAATTGCTTCGGCAACAAAGACAAAACGGTCTCTCCAGCGCATAAATGGTTGTGAGTTTACGTTTTCATCATCTTTGGTAAAATCAAGTCCACCGCGTAGACACTCATAACATGCTCTACCGTAATTTTTTGCGGATAATCCCAATTTTGGTTTAATAGTACATCCCAATAAAGGACGACCATACTTGTTCAACTTATCCCTTTCAACTTGGATACCATGAGGCGGACCATGGAAAGTTTTTGCGTAAGCAGGAGGAATTCGTAGATCCTCCAAACGTAGAGCACGTAGGGCTTTGAAACCAAATACGTTACCCACAATGGAAGTAAACATGTTAGTAACAGAACCCTCTTCAAATAGATCTAATGGATAAGCTACATAACAGATATATTGATCCTCTTCCCCAGGAACGGGTTCGATGTGATAGCATCGTCCTTTGTAACGATCAAGACTGGTAAGTCCATCAGTCCAAACAGTTGTCCATGTACCAGTAGAAGATTCCGCAGCCACTGCAGCCCCTGCTTCCTCAGGCGGAACCCCGGGCTGAGGAGTTACTCGGAATGCTGCCAAGATATCAGTATCCTTGGTTTCGTATTCCGGGGTGTAGTAAGTCAATTTATAATCTTTAACACCAGCTTGAAATCCAACACCTGCTTTAGTTTCTGTTTGTGGTGACATAAGTCCCTCCCTACAACTCATGAATTAAGAATTCTCACAACGACAGGGTCTACTCGATATAGATTAAACGTAAATTAAACCTTTGCAAAAATCTTAAAAAAAAAAAGATATTCAATTAATATCAACTCATTAAATAAAAAAGGGAGTATGCTTAAGTTAATGAATATGTTTCATTCATATATAATGGGTACACCCTGTGTACGTTCTATCCTATAGGAATTCGATAGGAATTGAGTTATTGTTATAGTAAGTTAACATGGTTCATTATTAAACCATAGATTTGATTCACCAAATCCATCATTATTGTATACTCTTTGATAGATATAGCGCAACCCAAACCAATCCCTTAATCCTTATTTTAATCCCTTAATCCTTAATTTAAAATTTTATAAGTTCTTATCTTAATAGGCCCCTTTCTTATTTTGAATCTAAATACCTAAATACTAAGAAAATTCTCTGTTGACAGCAATCTATGCTTCACAGTAGTATATATTTTGTATATCGAAGTCCTAGACAGGAAAGTAGAATAGGCAAAGATCCTTGACAAAAGGAAAAATGTCTATCAAAAAAAAAAGATTGATTGAACTTTCCAACGGACTCATTCCATGAGTAAATGAGTGAATGGGATTCGCTTAGGCAACGAAATCAAGTGCTAGCCCCCCTTTTTTTTTTTTGAATTAACTAATTTATTTCCTTTTAACTTTAGGATTTTGGGATATTTTTTTTTGATTTGGCATTATTCAACAAGAAAAAAAAAACGAAAAATTTCGACAAATTCCTTTTTTTGATAATTATGTGATAATTATGAGAACCAATCCTACTACTTCGCGTCCCGGGGTTTCCACAATTGAAGAAAAAAGTGCAGGGCGTATTGATCAAATTATTGGACCCGTGCTAGATATCACTTTTCCCCCAGGCAAGTTGCCTTATATTTATAACGCTTTGATAGTTAAGAGCCGAGACACTGCCGATAAGCAAATTAATGTGACTTGTGAGGTACAACAATTATTAGGAAATAATCGAGTTAGAGCTGTAGCTATGAGTGCTACAGACGGGTTGATGAGAGGAATGGAAGTGATTGACACAGGAGCTCCTCTTAGTGTTCCGGTCGGTGGAGCTACTCTCGGACGAATTTTTAACGTTCTTGGGGAGCCTATTGACAATTTGGGCCCTGTAGATACTAATGCAACATTCCCTATTCATAGATCCGCGCCTGCCTTTATTGAGTTAGATACGAAATTATCTATCTTTGAAACAGGTATTAAGGTGGTTGATCTTTTAGCTCCTTATCGGCGTGGAGGAAAAATCGGACTATTTGGGGGGGCAGGAGTAGGTAAAACAGTACTCATCATGGAATTAATCAATAACATTGCTAAAGCTCATGGAGGCGTATCCGTATTTGGGGGAGTAGGGGAACGGACTCGTGAAGGAAATGATCTTTATATGGAAATGAAGGAATCCGGAGTAATTAATGAAAAAAATATTGAGGAATCAAAAGTAGCTCTAGTCTATGGCCAAATGAATGAACCGCCGGGAGCTCGTATGAGAGTTGGTTTAACTGCCCTAACTATGGCAGAATATTTCCGAGATGTTAATAAGCAAGACGTGCTTTTATTCATCGATAATATCTTTCGTTTTGTTCAAGCAGGATCGGAGGTATCCGCCTTATTAGGGAGAATGCCCTCCGCAGTTGGTTATCAACCTACCCTTAGTACAGAAATGGGTTCTTTGCAAGAAAGAATTGCTTCTACCAACAAGGGATCGATAACTTCGATCCAAGCAGTTTATGTACCTGCGGACGATTTGACGGACCCTGCTCCTGCCACAACATTTGCACATTTGGACGCTACGACCGTCCTTTCCAGAGGATTAGCTTCCAAGGGTATTTATCCCGCAGTCGATCCTTTAGATTCAACCTCAACTATGTTACAGCCTCGGATCGTTGGCAAGGACCATTATGAAACTGCGCAAAGAGTTAAGGAAACTTTACAGCGTTACAAGGAACTTCAGGACATTATTGCAATTCTTGGGTTAGATGAATTATCGGAGGAGGATCGTTTAACTGTAGCAAGAGCACGAAAAATTGAGCGGTTCTTATCACAACCGTTCTTTGTGGCAGAAGTTTTTACCGGTTCTCCAGGAAAGTATGTTAGTCTTGCAGAAACAATTAGGGGGTTTCAACTAATCCTTTCCGGAGAATTAGATGGCCTACCCGAACAGGCTTTTTATTTGGTGGGGAACATCGATGAAGCTAGCACGAAAGCTATAAACTTAGAAGAGGAGAACAAATTGAAGAAATGAAATTAAATCTTTATGTACTAACTCCTAAACGAATTATTTGGGATTGTGAAGTGAAAGAAATCATTTTATCTACTAATAGTGGCCAAATTGGTGTATTACCAAACCACGCCCCCATTAACACAGCTGTAGATATGGGTCCTTTGAGAATACGCCTCCTCAACGACCAATGGTTAACGGCGGTTCTGTGGAGTGGTTTTGCGAGAATAGTTAATAATGAGATCATCATTTTAGGAAATGATGCAGAACTGGGTAGTGACATTGATCCAGAAGAAGCTCAACAGGCACTTGAAATAGCCGAAGCTAACTTGAGTAGAGCTGAGGGTACGAAAGAATTGGTTGAAGCAAAGCTAGCTCTCAAACGGGCTAGGATACGAGTCGAGGCTATCAATTGGATTCCCCCATCCAATTGAAGACAATCCAAAGGTTTCGTTGATACAAAGAAAAAGAAAAGAAGGGTAGAAAAAGTTATTAGATAGCGAAGTAAGTCCAATGCTATCTAGTAATTTTTCTACCTACCTACCTACTATTGGATTTGAACCAATGACTCCCGCCGTATGAAAGCAGTACTCTAACCACTGAGTTAAGTAGGCAATTTATCATCACAAAAGAAGTCACATTACTTCGATCGATTATAGATCGAATACTTTTTATAAGCAATACCGCTCCATTATTGGTATTCCGTTATTGGTATGGTATATAGTAAATAGATAAAAGGGATATCCTACGGCATTAGAGAATATTCATCTTGACAAAAAATTATCTATATGTTAAGATATCTCTGACAAGGGCTATAGCTCAGTTCGGTAGAGCAACTCGCTTACACGTGCGCCAATGCTTTTCAAGGGAACTTATTATGCAATGAACATAATTGACCTTATTGCAAAATCAATGTCTTACTTCATGGATTCGAGAGAATAGGAGAACAGTAGCCTGACAAACAGTCGGTTCAGTCCGATTCAGGTGCCAATTCTGGTGCCTAATCAAATAGAGCCCCTATTGATTTGCTAGTTGATAAGGTAAATATCCAGCCCACTCAATGCTAGGCATAAGAGGATAAGGGCCTCCAAAAAACTTCTTTTCGTTCTATGAACTTTAAGGTGTATGAAGTCTCATAGTCAACTCTTGGAGCGGAACGATAGAGACTCCATTTCACTTAGTTTGATTTAATTTAGGCCGGAGGCAGACCTAAGTCAAAGTAATCCTCCTTTGAAACACTTTGGTATTGCTCCTAGATAGATCATAATACAAATAATCAATCAGAGCACAGGGAGCCATCTTATTATCTTTCCGTAAAGAAAAACTATGGCGGATTAACTGATCTTTACATCAGTTGATGAAAGAGCCCAATGCACAAAAATGCATGTTGGGTCTTTGAAACAGTTCAAATCATTTCGATAATAATCCGTTTGATCAGTTTTACCGAGAAGGTCTACGGTTCGAATCCGTATAGCCCTACTAATATATATGTCTTTTTTTTTAGATTTTAGGATGAATATCCTATGTTTCCTTTAGTACAGTTTTCTTTTCCTTATTAGTACTTGTTTATAGACTCGAGGCTCGCTTGCACCATAGAATAGAGATAAAAGCATTAGCATGGCTCATTTCTCTAAAATAATAGAGACAGGAAAAGAAAAAAGAATTTCCTTATCTGATTTGAATTCCATCCTCCTTCAAATAGGATATGCCCTAAGTGCCTAGACTTTCCTATAATGACTGCAATGATTTTCTCCATTTTTGGAATTCCTATTTTGTTTGAAGTTTATTAATATAATATACATTCTGTAAAAATATAGATTATCTAAATACTTTAAATTTTTAAAATCGAAAGAAAATAAAAAGAAAGAGTAAATAATAAAACAGGATATTCTGTTTCATAATTATGAAATAGAGTTCTTTTTATTTAGTATTATTCCTCATTAGGCTGCATACATTAGTAATCCTATTTTAATTAGGTTCTAATCTAATTAGTAGTTAAGTATTTTCTTTTTTATTTAATAGTCTCTGACTACCCTTAAATAAAGGATGGAGCAATTCTTTTTTCTAGAAGATTCTAGAGAAAGCGAGACAAAGTGAAGCAAAACAGTTTTATTTGTATAAGAATTAGGTCTGTCTATACCATATCTAAATAGAATGGAAATCCAAAAGAAAGATAGTGGGGATTCCATTGGATGAATCCTTAAGGAAGACATGACACAAAAAAAAGAAACAAAAGATAAAGTAAGCGCTCTTTGGTTTGAACAAAAGAGATTCTTGTTTCACCGAGGAAAAGAGAGAAGTTCTGGATAAATTGACAATGCTAACTTGAATTGACTAATCCGCCTATTCCACATTAATGGGAGTACATTTATGTTCCTGCTTCACGAATATGATATTTTTTGGACATTTCTAATAATAGCAAGCCTTATTCCTATTTTGGTATTTTGGATTTCAGGGCTTTTAGCCCCGGTTAGTGCAGGACCAGAGAAGCTTTCTAGTTATGAATCGGGTATAGAACCCATGGGGGGTGCTTGGTTACAATTTCGAATACGCTACTACATGTTTGCGCTAGTTTTTGTTGTTTTTGATGTGGAAACGGTCTTTCTCTACCCTTGGGCAATGAGTTTTGACATATTGGGTGTATCCGTTTTTATCGAAGCTTTGATTTTCGTGCTTATCCTAATTGTTGGTTTAGTTTATGCATGGCGAAAAGGAGCCTTGGAATGGTCTTAACTGAATATTCAGACAAAAAAAAAAAAGAAGGAAAAGATTCCATTGAGACAGTTATGAGTTTGATTGAGTTTCCGTTACTTGACCAAACAAGTTCCAATTCCGTTATTTCAACTACACCAAATGATCTTTCGAATTGGTCAAGACTCTCCAGTTTATGGCCCCTTCTATATGGTACCAGTTGTTGTTTCATTGAATTTGCTTCATTAATAGGCTCACGATTCGATTTCGATCGTTATGGATTGGTACCAAGATCAAGTCCTAGGCAAGCGGACCTAATTTTAACAGCTGGTACGGTAACAATGAAAATGGCCCCCTCTTTAGTGCGATTATATGAGCAAATGCCTGAACCAAAATACGTCATTGCTATGGGAGCCTGTACTATTACAGGGGGAATGTTCAGTACGGATTCCTATAGTACTGTTCGGGGAGTTGATAAGTTAATTCCTGTAGATGTCTACTTGCCGGGTTGCCCACCTAAACCGGAGGCTGTTATAGATGCCCTAACAAAACTTCGTAAGAAGATATCACGAGAAATTGTTGAGGATCGAACTCTATGTCAAAGTCAAAAGAAAAAGCGATGTTTTACTACCAGTCACAAACTTTATGTTCGGCGCAGTACTCATACCGGAACTTACGAGCAAGAATTGCTCTATCAATCACCATCTACTTTAGATATATCTTCTGAAACTTTTTTCAAATCAAAAAGTCCAGTATCTTCCTCCAAATTAGTGAATTAAGAGGGGTTCTTTTGTGCAGAAAAAGAAAGAGCAGTGCAATCTTTCAAACTTACATTTGAAATGTGAAATATTTATACAAAAAAAGGGGGGGGGGATCAAGACAATGCAGCAGGGGTGGTTATCTAATTGGCTAGTCAAACATGAGGTGATTCATAGATCTTTGGGCTTCGATCACCGAGGAATAGAGACTTTACAAATAAAAGCGGGGGATTGGGATTCCATTGCTGTCATTTTATATGTATATGGTTACAATTATTTACGTTCCCAATGTGCTTATGACGTAGCACCTGGGGGATCTTTAGCTAGCGTGTATCATCTTACGAGAATACAGTATGGTATAGATAACCCAGAAGAAGTATGCATAAAAGTCTTTGCCCAAAAAGATAATCCTAGAATCCCGTCTGTCTTCTGGGTTTGGAGAAGTGCCGATTTTCAAGAACGCGAATCTTATGATATGGTGGGAATTTCTTATGATAATCATCCGCGCCTTAAACGTATCTTAATGCCTGAAAGTTGGATAGGTTGGCCCTTACGTAAGGACTATATAACCCCTAATTTTTATGAAATACAAGATGCTCATTGAATGATAATAAATTCATGCTTACTTATACAACACAACTCTAGATTTTATTCAAGTCAAAGAATATTTTGATATTCTTTTCCTAGACGAAACGACTATTCTATTATACAAAAAGGTACAGATAGACTGATCAAAAAAGGGCTTCATTTCGATTTTCCAATTTTGAAAATCACATATTCATTTCCTTCGTATGAACAGAAAAAAACAATGACTCAAAGAAGTTCCTACCACGAACTTTGTACCGCGCATATTACTTAGAACAATTAGAAAAGTAACTATCAAGAAAAAAAAAATATTCTTCGGAATAGCGGATTACAAAATTAATCAGAAATGCAAAAATGAAGATTAAGAAAAGGGCACCTAATCTCACCTCCTTCTATACCATAAAGAACCAGAGATTTTAACCCTTTTCTAAAAAGAAGTGTTTAGAGATTTATCTACTTAGTGTATACTATAAAGTATTTGTATCACTACCTATTCGGTAGATCCTTTTTTTCTGTGCCAGGAACCAGATTTGAACTGGTGACACGAGGATTTTCAGTCCTCTGCTCTACCAACTGAGCTATCCTGACCCTTTCTTGTGCATCATTCTAGTAGAGTATTTGCATCTATGTCAATTAAAGGCACTAAAAAAGAAATAAAGTATTCCATTCCTAATTTTGAAATGGGGGGATAGTTCTATGCATTGTGGATGGCTTACTTAATAATATACTTAATAATACTTAATTATTTAATTAATAATTAAGATTCCTTGCTGATACTCTAATAAAAAAGAAATCTATTTAATGAATAGCATAAGATCTATTGAGTTCTCTTCGCACTCCTTTATGAAAGAGTAGAATGAGAAAGCTAATGAATCTTGAAACCCATTGATAAAAGAAAAAAGAGGATAAATACTATGGTTAGGGAATAAAGGAGGGTTTGGGGATAGAGGGACTTGAACCCTCACGACGTATAAAGTCGACGGATTTTCCTTTTACTAGAAATTTCATTGTTGTCATTATTGACATGTAGAATGGGACTCTCTCTTTATCCTCGTCCGATTAATCCTTAATCGATCTCAAAACAATGAATTGAAGGATTTGATTACTCAATATTCGAGTGGAATGGATTCCCAATAAAATAATTCTAATAAAAATTCCGAATTTTCTATTTCATAATCATTCCTAATTTCATTCTCAATTTCATTCTAAAAAATAAATAAAGAACCTATATTATGATATGGGTTCTGTGATTAATCGTTTGCTATGTCAGTATCTATACGTGTGTATTAGATGTATAAAGCCCCTCTTTCTCAAATTTAGAGAGAGTTTCACTACCAACACAACGTAATTACACCTCGATTCGTTAGAATAGCTTCCATTGAGTCTCTGCACCTATCCTTTTCATTTGGGTTCTAGTTTGAGAACCACTTGTTTTTTAAAAAAAGGGATTTGGCTCAGGATTGCCCATTTTTCATTCCAGGGTTTCTCTGAATTTGGAAGTTACCACTTAGCAGGTTTCCATACCAAGGCTCAATACAATCAAGTCCGTAGCGTCTACCGATTTCGCCATATCCCCATTTTCCTTTTTTTTCTTTGAAACCTGGATTCCTTGTGTAATTTCTTACATCTCTTAGTTTTTTTTGAATCATTGAATTCATTATTCGACCTAGTCTAGCAGCTCGTCTCTATTGGAGAGACCCCGCTTATTGCAATTCAGAATTGAATTGATTCTACTGTTGATATATTTGCAATTCAATTCTGAATTGCAATATATCCAAAAGTTCCCCCCCCCCTCTTTCCTTTTTTAGAGTATTCTAAATCATACTATAACGCTTGATATTCATTCTTTTTTTTTTTCTAATCAGAATTTGAAATTTCATTTGTTATGATTCTATCTTTTCCTTAGTGAAATATTAATCCTTAAACTATTAACAAATAAAAAAATCTATATAATGGTCGAATGAAAATGCAAAAAGATTCGCATTTTCTGTTTATTATTCATATAGATTATTCTTTGTATTATATTAGATTATTCGTACAAGCCGTATCAAATTGAAAATATCTGAAATCCAATTCAATATAGAAATTGGAATAGATTCTATTATAAAAATAGATTTGCGAGTTAGAGAAATAAAAAGTTCAATATATTCCATAATCCTATTTAAGAATATCGTTTAGTTAAGCATATCAAGCTAACTTTATCTTTATGAAATTCTAGTATTTTTTTTTTATAATTCTAAGTAGAACTCCAATTTCGAACTAGTTAATAACTAAGATTAATAATTAAGATCTGCCATTTTACGGATTTCCTATATATATTTCTATTTGTTACACTATTTCTGTTATGTAAGCCCACTTAGCTCAGAGGTTAGAGCATCGCATTTGTAATGCGAGGGTCATCGGTTCAAATCCGATAGTCGGCTTTTTTCTCTATCGATGTTCCATGAACAAGAATCTCTTTTTTTCTCCGAATTAAATGGAAAATCCAGGGTCCATTATGTCATTGTATCTTACAATTTTGCTAGATACAAAACATTAAAATAAATAATATATATATAAAAAAATCCAGATGTTGATGAAATTCCATTTTTTGTGGTACTTTAGTAGATTTTATTCTGTTTATCCTTTAGTTTAATTCAGTTTTAATTTCGATGTATTCTGTAATGTAAATACAATGAAATTTATTGTGTAAAATGGAATTTCAATAAAAAAAGGAGTCTTCATGTCCCGTTATCGAGGACCTCGTTTAAAAAAAATACGCCGTCTGGGAGCTTTACCAGGACTTACTAGAAAAACGCCTAAATCCGGAAGTAATCTGAAAAAAAAATTCCATTCTGGGAAAAAAGAGCAATATCGTATTCGTCTTCAAGAAAAACAGAAATTGCGTTTTCATTATGGTCTGACAGAACGACAATTACTTAGATATGTACATATCGCTGGAAAAGCAAAAAAGTCAACAGGTCAGGTTTTACTACAATTACTTGAAATGCGTTTAGATAATATTGTTTTTCGATTGGGTATGGCTTCAACCATTCCTGGGGCCCGGCAATTAGTTAACCATAGACATATTTTAGTTAATGGTCGTATAGTTGATATACCAAGTTTTCGTTGCAAACCCCGAGATATTATTACTACGAAGGATAACCAAAGATCAAAACGTCTGATTCAAAATTCTATTGCTTCATCCGATCCGGGCAAATTGCCAAAGCATTTGACGGTTGATACATTGCAATACAAAGGACTAGTACAAAAAATCCTAGATAGAAAGTGGGTCGGTCTCAAAATAAATGAGTTGTTAGTTGTAGAATATTACTCTCGTCAGACTTGAACTTAACGAAAAAGGAAAGGTTCATAGAATTTTTTTCCCCCTCCCCTTTCCCCGAACTAAATCGACCTAAGGCTCTTAATTCATATTTTCCCATTCACCTAGCAGAAATAGAGTAACCTTAGGATCTTTTTTCTTTTTTGTTATTTCCTCTATGTGTATTTTACATACCAAAGTAACTTGCTTTAGAGAATTTCTATTAAATAAAGGTATTATTGCTGAAATAAAAAAAATTGTTATTTGATTTGATACATTGTAATCGGTAACGTTGATGAATTAAGAGAAACGGAAAGAGAGGGATTCGAACCCTCGGTAAACAAAAGTCTACATAGCAGTTCCAATGCTACGCCTTGAACCGCTCGGCCATCTCTCCTACATAATCTTATTATGGAAAATAAACTGAGTGAATAGCGAGTTTTCGTATTCCTGCAGTACAGGTACAGCCACAACCACTCGGGGATTCCATGGCTCTATTGGAAAAATTCTTTTTTTTATCTAAGTGTAAGGGTCCTTTATTTATTTTTTTTCTTACTAGGAATTCCACTCCCTCAAAAGTTTTTATTTTTGGAAAACCAAAATAAAAAGAGAATAGAAAAATTCTTATTATTCCATAAGAAAATAAAGGAACCCTAGAATTCTATTTGCATAAGGTACTTTACGCCATACAATCTAAACAAAAAAAAAGGTATGGGATAATTTTGAAAACGGGAAATAGCTGATGAGAGAAATTGTTGTTGAGAAATAGGAAAGTGGAATGAAATCCAATCTTACTCAAATATTTCATATCTCTTCTTGTCCAAACAGAAGGAAAAGGAGACAATTTGAGCTGAGCGGAAAATCCATACCTCTCTTATCCATTTAGAGCATATGGTCGATTCAAATGTTTTTATGTTATTTTGTGATAGAATGAAAAGAATTCTATATAGAATGGATTGGAAATTATGCCTAGATCCCGTATAAATGGAAATTTCATTGATAAGACCTCCTCGATTGTAGCCAATATTTTATTGCAAATAATTCCGACAACCTCAGGGGAAAAAAAAGCATTTACTTATTATAGAGATGGTGCGATTTGACTCTTTTTTTTTTTTTGGCCCTACCTGCATCTCCAGTCTTACGAGAAAGAACATCTCCTTGCTTACGAGAAAGAAAGGGGTTCGCATAGAGAGAACAAAATTAGTAAAGGAAACCCGCGCTTGGGGAAGGTGAGGTGAATTAACAATTCCTTCTGTCGTGTATCCTCGATTGATGTGGCCTTAGATGCTTTAATTGTAGATTTGAGTATTGAGCGAAAGGTTATACCTACAGGATAGATTCTGTATTACAGGTCAATCCTACTCTACTAGGACCAATAGGCAGCATAGTGGAGAAAAGCACTACACCTCGAAATAGGAATCAACAACAGAAAAACTTTGTTAGAAATTAACCCTTTCCTGATCGGTATCAGGGTTGGGAAAAATGGTTGGGATAGCAAACAACCATCAGGTTTGTACTTTGGATACCCTTATAACCATCAAAGGTCGTTGAAGTGGCTAATTCCTCTAAATAGGAGGCGTTGAGAACAAAGAAATTCCTGGAGCTATCGTTTTCCTCTAGCATTAATAGAATTCATTGGTGTTAAGAAAAACCTCTTGGGGGAAGGTTGGCTAGAGATTTCTTGGAAAAATACCAGCCCCTTTCGGTCCATAATGAGTGGGACTAATTCTATTTTCATTCTATAGATTTTTTGCTTAGTACTATGTACAGAAGGGAGGAGCCGTATGAGATGAAAACCTCATGTACGGTTTTGGAACGGAGATTTTTTGAATAGAATGAACGACCGTAACGGATGTTGGCTCAATCCGAAGGAAATTATGCGGAAGCTTTGCAGAATTATTATGAAGCTACGCGACTAGAAATTGATCCCTATGATCGAAGTTATATACTATATAACATCGGCCTTATACACACAAGTAATGGAGAGCATACAAAGGCTTTGGAATACTATTTCCGGGCGCTAGAACGAAACCCCTTCTTACCGCAAGCTTTTAATAATATGGCCGTGATCTGTCATTACGTGCGACTATCTCCACTATAGAAAGAAGAAAAAAAGATGAAATTTTCTAGTAAATACTAGAAAAAGGGCTTTCTACATAGGGATCGTCAAAACAATGATTTTGCCCTATCAGCTGTAGGAAGGAAGAACACTTCACGAGAATCAAAATAAGAAGAAAATAGAGCCTATACTACTACTCTATGGATAAAGTCTCAAATTGATAGAGAAAGCACCGTAAAGATCAATTAGTGAGCGACTGGGTCGATACAACTAAAAAAAAAACTGCTTAATTATACCAGGATCTGGGACAAAATTTAGGAATCTGCTTATGTAATAGAGCCGATCCACTAAAGGATTAAGCAGCGGTGTAGTATCAGATCCCAAAGATAGTAAGTTCTTTTTTCTTTCTTATGGGAAAAAGTCTCTTTCAAGGATTCTATAGAAATTTCATATATGAAAGACACGAAACCGAGATAGTTACCTTTCAGAAAATTCAAACGAAGGATATAGGTCTATCTATGCTCCATTCTTCTGAAGGTGGGAGAAAAGATCAGACTGATTATTGATCAAAATTAGGGTTTGAAACTTAGGTAATTAACTTCTTCTGCTTAACCCAAGAAGATATTGGATCGATTTTTGAGAAATCGAATTCAGTTAAGATAGGGGAAATTAAGATAGCAATTTAAGAGCCGTATGAGGTAGGAAACTCTCAAGTACGGTTCTAGGGGAAGGAAATGCCTATTCCGACCGAGGAGAGCAGGCCATTCTACAGGGTGATTCAGAAATTGCAGAAGCTTGGTTTGATCAAGCTGCTGAGTATTGGAAACAAGCTATAGCGCTTACTCCGGGAAATTATATTGAAGCACAGAACTGGTTGAAGATTACGAAGCGCTTTGAATTTGAATAAAACCACTCTCCATTTTCCTAAAATGGGTGATTTGGTTGTTGATCCATTAATTAAATAATTTTGGTAGGAAGATCCAATCAAGAATTTCATTATATCCCTTTCTTCTACCTTCGATTTTATATCATATTTCATAAGGATAAACAATAGGGATAGCCTCACGAACAGAACTAATAAAGCAAATAAAAAGGGGCAATCTAAATATTCCTACCTAATATATCAGGATTATTTTTTTTTTTAATTCTAATGAGTTTCTTGGAATTTAGAATCGAATAAAAATATTTTTATTATGCTCACTCAAGGAAAGTAGATGTAAATAGGGACTTATACCCTAAAAAAAAATACACTAGCTTCTTAAATTAAAACGTAAAAAAATCTTTTTTTTGTTACGTCGGGAAATATTTATCCAGGATAACCAATGTCCGTTAGGCACCTAATCCTTATGTCATAATAGATCCGAACACTTGCCTCGGATTGACTTCAATATATAATTGCTCCAGTGAATAACTAAAAAAATCTATATATATATAGAATATAGAAGGGCGGTAGATAGTAAAGAAAAGGACTAATCATAATATCTATCCTTCAAAGATTAACTAAAAAGACAGTTGGCGGGTCTCTTTGTATGTCTTGTCCGGAAAGAGGAGGACTTAATGATTATTCGTTCGCCGGAACCAGAAGTTAAAATTGTTGTGGATAGGGATCCTGTAAAAACATCTTTTGAGGAATGGGCCAAACCCGGGCATTTCTCAAGAACAATAGCTAAGGGTCCTGATACTACCACTTGGATCTGGAACCTACATGCTGATGCTCACGATTTCGATAGTCATACCGGTGATTTGGAGGAGATCTCTCGAAAAATCTTTAGTGCTCATTTCGGTCAACTCTCCATTATCTTTCTTTGGTTGAGTGGCATGTACTTCCACGGTGCCCGTTTTTCCAATTATGAAGCGTGGCTAAGCGATCCTACTCACATTGGACCCAGTGCTCAGGTAGTTTGGCCAATAGTAGGGCAAGAAATTTTGAATGGTGATGTAGGCGGAGGTTTCCGAGGAATCCAAATAACCTCCGGGTTTTTTCAGATTTGGCGAGCATCGGGAATAACTAGTGAGTTACAACTCTATTGTACGGCAATCGGTGCATTGATTTTTGCATCGTTAATGCTTTTTGCTGGTTGGTTCCATTATCACAAAGCCGCTCCCAAATTGGCCTGGTTCCAAGATGTAGAATCCATGTTAAATCACCACTTAGCGGGGTTATTAGGACTTGGGTCTCTTTCTTGGGCAGGACACCAAATCCATGTATCTTTACCAATTAATCAATTTCTTGACGCTGGAGTTGATCCTAAAGAGATACCACTTCCTCATGAATTTATCCTGAATCGTGACCTTTTGGCTCAACTTTATCCTAGTTTTGCCGAAGGAGCAACCCCCTTTTTCACCTTGAATTGGTCCAAATACGCAGAATTTCTTACTTTTCGCGGAGGACTGGATCCAATAACCGGTGGCCTATGGTTGAGCGATATTGCACACCATCATTTAGCTATTGCTATTCTTTTTCTGATCGCTGGTCATATGTATAGGACCAACTGGGGTATTGGTCATGGACTTAAAGATATTTTGGAGGCTCATAAGGGCCCATTTACAGGACAGGGCCATAAGGGTCTCTATGAAATCCTAACAACGTCATGGCATGCTCAATTATCTCTTAACCTAGCTATGCTAGGCTCTACAACTATTGTTGTAGCTCATCATATGTACTCTATGCCCCCCTATCCATACCTAGCTACTGACTATGGTACACAACTTTCCTTGTTCACACACCACATGTGGATTGGCGGATTTCTAATAGTCGGTGCTGCTGCACATGCAGCCATTTTTATGGTAAGAGACTATGATCCAACTACTCGATACAACGATCTATTAGATCGCGTCCTTAGACACCGCGATGCAATCATATCCCACCTTAACTGGGTATGTATATTTCTAGGTTTTCACAGTTTTGGCTTGTACATTCATAATGATACCATGAGTGCTTTAGGCCGTCCCCAAGATATGTTTTCGGATACCGCCATACAATTACAACCCATTTTTGCTCAATGGGTACAAAATATCCATGCTGCTGCGCCTGGCGTAACAGCTCCTGGTGCAACAACAAGTACCAGCTTAACGTGGGGAGGTGGCGAGTTAGTAGCTGTAGGCGGTAAAGTCGCTTTGTTACCTATTCCATTAGGAACCGCAGATTTTTTAGTCCATCACATTCACGCATTTACCATCCATGTGACTGTATTAATACTTTTGAAAGGTGTTTTATTTGCTCGCAGTTCCCGTTTGATACCTGATAAAGCAAATCTTGGTTTTCGATTCCCTTGCGATGGGCCTGGACGAGGGGGAACATGTCAAGTATCCGCCTGGGATCATGTTTTCTTAGGTCTATTCTGGATGTACAATGCAATTTCGGTAGTCATTTTCCATTTCAGTTGGAAAATGCAGTCGGATGTTT